ATAGCCTCGGACCAATCAATCGAATATTGATTAATACGGAATCGATCGAACACTACTTGAAAACGGTTCTTCTGTTCAGAAACGAAATGTTCCAAATGTTCCTGGAAATTCTTGCTCCCATTGGACCATTTGTATCTATATGCATCAGGATCCCGATTCATGGATCTCTCGGTTCGAGAAATAAGAGGATCAAACCATTTCTTCTGACTCTTTTTCAAATTCAATAAATGTTGGTTGATCGTATATTTCATTATAGTTATATGATTCAGAGTATCATTTCCTATTTCATCCCTTGGAATTCCATATTCCAAGGATCTATTCATTAACATTAAAAAGAATCGATTCGATACATTTCTTATGTACCCACAGGCACTATATTGGATTTGAATCAGATTTCGGATCAATCTATATTGATTGACTGTCTCCATTATGTTGTTGCTAGCAAATAGCACTCTTTTTCGTTTTGGATCTTCCAAATCATTCCCGCAGTGGATCCGGACCAATTTTTTTCTGATCCTTCGATAAAAAGATTCATTCTCTTCATAAAAAAGAGGGGGTAGGACCAATAAGGATTTCTTTTTCGATTCATCTCTGGAGTTGAATACCCCATTCAAGAATTTGTTTTGATCCAATCCGTAGGAATCAATAGAAAAGGCGAATCCCCTATGATACACCGGATCCGGCTCGGTTATTGATAGAGTGAATAGATCTGCCATTTCTTGAAATCTCTCTTCTGATTCAAAATCGTGACGTAACGCGTATTCCCCTCTGTTCCGGTCATGGAATAGATGAAATAAACCCAAAAATGGATTTTTGTTCAAGAATGAAATCTTATTGGAACTGTCTATATCCGGTTCATCCTTCGGAACCATATAACATCCCGGATCTGATGAAATAGGATGAATTGAGACGGTATTTTGTAAATACGTAATTATCTTGAATATATCAACCATTTCTTGATTTTCCGATTGCCTGAAAGGAACAAAAGAAACATCTTGTTTTTTTTTCTTAAAAAATTTCTGATCTCTAGTAGACCTCTCAGTAGGATTCGAACCCAGATGAAGTTCTGACCATTTGTCAGAGAAAAAAGAACGAATTGATCTTGTAGGATTCCCAAGAAATTCTTCGGTTTCTCCCGGAAGCGGATGATTATTCATCTGCTTCTCATGTTCCGTGAATAGCCGAGACATTGAGGAAGATCCAAAAAGGCATTTCGGGAATCGATCTGATTCTATTTCTGTTCGTTCCGTTTGAAGAAAGGAAGGATCCCAAAGAATCGATCTTTCTTTTAGTTGCTGAATCTCTGTTTGATCGATCAATTTGTGATATTCTGAATCCTCATTTCTAATGGAATCGAAATGATCTCTGGATTGATCAGAAGATCCTTTCAATTGGCTAGAATCCGTTACTTGAACGAAAATGGATCTTGTGGAATCATATTGAATATTTGACGATACATTCCGTACCTTGCTAAAAAACGGATCCTTGTTTACCAACCACACATTGTCTAACCAAAGCAAACTCGATACGTTCCCCAAAAAATCCGATTCGTGCTGATTATTTCCCCAGCTTACGAAGAGATTTTGGCGAAATTGCCACATATGAAATTGAGCACATTTTTGCAAAGAAATACCACACTTGTTTCTCGAGAAGAGATGGGAAACATGCTCAATATCATTTGATTGAATAGTTGCCTCAGCTCCTTGTTGTTTGAGGAAACCCCCCCCTTCAATTGGTCTTTTTTCACAAAAAGCAGACATGAGATAACAAATCAAGTGTTTCCCTAAGATTTCGAATAACTGTCCCGAATTCAAGTTGATTATGTTTTGCTTCTTCTTCGGAGAAAGACGATCAAACAATTTCCAATCATGGTCCTTGCGGATCGGATCATCCATATAGGATAAAAAAAGAAACTCCATATATTTGCTATCTTTCTCTTTGTCCATATATTTGCTATCTTTCTCTTTGAATGAGATCTCAATTCCAGCTACGGTTTCATTAGATATCTTACAACTAGAATCCCTCTTTTTTCCGATCTGGTTCCTCCACCACCGCGAACCCCGGTTAGATTCAGGCATGATACACTTTTTATTTATTGGGAGAACCCAAGTACTCTCTTGCGGATCCATGAAACAACTCTCAGAAATCTTTTTCCCCTTTGGAAGATGCAGGAGCGAAACAATCAACCTATTGATATTGGAAGACCAAAAAGATTCTTCCAATGTCTCATTTCTGGGTCCAATGGAATTCATAGGTATAGGAAGAAGCCCCATCAAATAGAGATTTTTTCTTTCGACCATCCTTCGATTGTTAATACGAGATAGAAGGACCGCTACTACAAGCAGTACTACACCTTTGATCATGAAATATGGATTGCTTGTTGAACCCTGTGAATCGCGTGAAAGTAGGATACTCAAAATTCGGGGGTCAAAGAGTTTCATAAAACGTTCTTGGTGGAAAAAAATTGGAGTGAAAGATCCCACTGAATCGAATTTGATCCATGAATCTAAGAAATAGTGAGAATTCTTGATCTCTCTCAATTCCAAGATCCAGGATTTGAATGGATGTTGTTTCATTGATTCCTCTTTCATTGATTCCTCCTAAAGATTTCATTTCAATTGGAATTTGGTTATTCACGATGTACGATGATCCCTGTTAAGCATCCATGGCTGAATGGTTAAAGCGCCCAACTCATAATTGGCAAATTCGTAGGTTCAATTCCTGCTGGATGCACGCCAATGGGAACGTTCAATAAGTCTATTGGAATTGGCTCTCTCTCAATGGAGTCTCACCATCCATACATAACGAATTGGTATGGTATATTCATACCATAACATATGAACAATAAGAACTAGAATTCTTATCGATACTGGAACTCATAGGGAAGAAAATGGATTTATGGATGGAATCAAATACGCAGTATTTACAGAAAAAAGTATTCGGTTATTGGGGAACAATCAATATACTTCTAATGTCGAATCAGGATCAACTAGGACAGAAATAAAGCATTGGGTCGAACTCTTCTTTGGTGTCAAGGTAATAGCTATGAATAGTCATCGACTCCCCGGAAAGGGTAGAAGAGTGGGACCTACTATGGGACATACAATGCATTACAGACGTATGATCATTACACTTCAACCGGGTTATTCTATTCCACCTCTTATAGAGAAAAGAACTTAAAGTCAAATACTTAATAACAAGGGTAACATGGCCATACATTTATACAAAACTTCTACCCCGAGCACACGCAACGGAGCCGTAGACATGAAATCCAATCCACGAAATAATTTGATTTATGGACAGCATCATTGTGGTAAAGGTCGTAATGCCAGAGGAATCATTACCGCAAGGCATAGAGGGGGAGGTCATAAACGTCTATACCGTAAAATCGATTTTCGACGGAATGAAAAAGACATATCTGGTAGAATCGTAACCATAGAATACGACCCTAATCGAAATGCATACATTTGTCTCATACACTATGGGGATGGTGAGAAGAGATATATTTTACATCCCAGAGGGGCTATAATTGGAGATACCATTGTTTCTGGTACAGAAGTTCCTATATCAATGGGAAATGCCCTACCTTTGAGTGCGGTTTGAACTATTGATTTACGTAATTGGAAGTAACCAATTAGGTTTACGACGAAACCTAGAAATCGATCACTGATCCAATTTGAGTACCTCTACAGGATAGACCTCAACAGAAAACTGTTGAGTAACGGCAGCAAGTGATTGAGTTCAGTAGTTCTTCATAGAAAATTATTGACTCTAGAGATATGGTAATATGGAGAAGACAAAATTGTTTGAAGCACGGACAGAACCGGAAGCGCCCCTTGTTTCAAAGACGGGTTATTCACATTTAATTTGATGGTCAGAGGCGAATTGAAAGCTGTAATTATAAAGATCCCCCGGGGAAAAATAGAGATGTCTCCTACGTTACCCGTAATATGTGGAAGTATCGACGTAATTTCATAGAGTCATTCGGTCTGAACGCTACATGAAAAACATAAGCCAGATGATGGAACGGGGAGACCTAGGATGTAGAAGAGATCATAACATGAGCGATTCGGCAGATTTGGATTCCTATATATCCACTCATATGGTACTTCATCATACGATCATATAAGATCCATCTGTCTAGATATCATCATATACATCTAGAAAGCCGTATGCTTTGGAAGAAGCTTGTACAGTTTGGGAAGGGGTTTTTATTGAGAAAAAAGAAGAATCCACTTCAACCGATATGCCCTTGGGCACGGCCATACATAATATAGAAATCACACTTGGAAAGGGTGGGCAATTAGCTAGAGCAGCAGGTGCTGTAGCGAAACTGATTGCAAAAGAAGGTAAATCGGCCACATTAAGATTACCATCTGGGGAGGTCCGTTTGATATCCAAAAACTGCTTAGCAACAGTCGGACAAGTAGGTAATGTTGGGGTGAACCAAAAAAGTTTGGGTAGAGCCGGATCTAAGCGTTGGCTAGGTAAGCGTCCCGTAGTAAGAGGAGTTGTTATGAACCCTGTAGACCATCCCCATGGGGGCGGTGAAGGGAGAGCCCCGATTGGTAGAAAAAAACCTATGACCCCTTGGGGCTATCCTACACTTGGAAGAAGAAGTCGGAAAAGGAAAAAATATAGTGATAGTTTTATTCTTCGTCGCCGTAAATAGGAATATTGAATGAAAATCGAATTTTGAGAATTTGAAATAATCTTGTTATTCTTTA